AAATTTACCAAGGGCTATAGTCATAGTGATCCTCCCTATTCAACTACTTCAACCATTTCCGAACACCTCATAGCATTTTCGCGGCCTTCGAGGCTGTATGTATGATTTGATTTCTCGTACACCGTCCCTTCTTTTCTAATGGATTTCGAATCTAAAAATCGTTTATTGGTCTAGGTCTATTGACCTAGGTAAAATCATGAACTCAATTCGGTTATTCTTTTTTAAAAAAAAACCTAAGTTAAATCGGAAAAATAAATTGTTTGAAAGAACTGTTCAAGAAACAAATGATCCCTTTTCTCGCTACCAGTGGATTCCCACTCCTCTCATTTCATCAAATAATCTTATTCTTGAATCTTGTTCATGAAATTGATAAAAAAAATAGAATGAGTTTCCTTAATGTTGTATTGAATTTAATAATAAGAGACTAGAAGTGAAAGTCTCTTTCTCGCATCCATCAATTGCCGAAAAAAAATATCATATGCCTCGATATGAAACCATTTGATACGGAAAGCCATGATTTGATAGATTTATTTTCGATATCTATATCTTATAGAAATTTAAATGTAAATTGATCTTTTCTTGTGTTCGCTGAAATCAAAGAAAGATAAAGATATTGAAAATGAAAAATGACTTTTGGGACTTGGAATAACCCTTTCTCCGTGGAGTAAGGGAATAGCAATTTATTCCTATGGAACCCCTAGGAACAAGAAGATTTAATCGGAAATATCGACAGATTCTTCCGGAGTTCAAACCAAAGAAAGATGGAAAATGAAATAAAAGAAGATAATTTCATCTTTCTTTTTATATCGAATTTGAATATCAGAATAGTAGATAGAGTCATGATTCAATGGGTTAGGTCCACTTACTTTTTATTTTGTTGATTGATAATCTATCCAATGAATTTGGATTGGAATAACAGAAAAATAGGAATATCTGGCAATTAAATGAGATGACTTATCATTATTTATTATAAAATAATAAAATAAAAAAAAATGTTCACTTTTCTAACTAGAATTACTATAATTCTAATGAATTAGAATTATTCTATTATCATTTTTTAGAATGAAAAATTTCATAATTCCATTTTCCTTTTCGAATGAAATTCGAAAATTTCTTACTTTTTTATTACAAATATCAACCCTCTCCCCTCCAATATGAATACTACCGTTGGGTTTTTATGCAAAAAAGCCCCTTATCGGATTTGAACCGATGACTTACGCCTTACCATGGCGTTACTCTACCACTGAGTTAAAAGGGCCCCTTTGATTCAATTCCTGAATAAGTAACTAGACACTATGAGTCTAGTACATATATTTAGTATTGCATATGCTCCTATTTCTATGTATACTTATTCTATTCTATTATTTCTATTCTATTATTTCTATTCTATTATACTCTATTAGAATTCTATTAAAATAGAATCTATGTACATAGATATATTTTATAGTGGCTCATTACGGAACAATAAATTGAATTTACCTAGTGAGTATAGTATAGAGAAAGGGTAAAATGGTTTTGGTTTATTGATATTGGATTTGATAAATATCAATGCAATGAATTATTTGAAAACCGATCCTAATGGGATTGCTCCATGTACCCGCCAATTCAATATATAATATATCCAAGAAATTTCCTCGAATCATTGAGAAATGGATTCCATTTGTCCCTCAACCAAATTCTTATTGAAAAACAATTTTCAATAACTTGTTGATCCCTATCCCTCTTCCCAGATTTCCAGATTGATTATCGTTTTTGAATTTCCTTTTTATTTCCCGGCTTAGTGTGAGATATAAATATGCCCATCAAATCTTAACAATGAATGTGAAAAAAAAATGAAGTTTAAACCCCTCGCCCTTTCCGGTAAACCAATAATTTTCCGAAAGAAAGGGTCCTGTCCTATCCTTCGTATTTTTTATTTTTTCTATTTTTTTTTTAGAATTCTAGAGTAGCCATTGGAATGAACAATTTAGAAATCGAAATGAGGAATCAAAAAATTCTTATGGACTTATGACAGACGGAAAAATCCTTCTGATCGAGTCATATCATTATATTGACAATTTCAAAAAACTGTTCATACTATGAACATAATATAATGGCGGTCGGGCAAGTATGCCCCCATCGTCTAGTGGTTTAGGACATCTCTCTTTCAAGGAGGCAGCGGGGATTCGACTTCCCCTGGGGGTAGGGTACTACTAAAGGAAGTTGATCCTGGGATTTTCAATAAAGACTGAGATTGACTCTTCCTGGGTCGATGCCCGAGCGGTTAATGGGGACGGACTGTAAATTCGTTGGCAATATGTCTACGCTGGTTCAAATCCAGCTCGGCCCAACCCAATAATTCGCCGATCCACCATGAAATGATATAACCATTTGTTGTTCTCCGGAAATACCCGATGTGCCGATATGGAAGAATAAAAAATGGATACATACCTTACCTGCCTTTCTTCTTTGATTACATATTTTTCCAAAAATTCAGATCTTGCTAATGATTTAGATTCCTATCAGCATCTGTAAGTATAAAGTATAAGGAAAGAAAGGGGGGGTAAAGTAAATAAAAAAACTCTTTTTTCCTTGATTCATTGAAAGATTGATTTTCAATCGATTTGGCAATAACGAAAAGATTACTAGTAAGCCGTGTCGATCTCGCTAAAGTGCATATCCATGTAGATATCAATATATCAGTCCCGCCTCTGTCAGTTCCAACACAACGATTCGAATCGAAAATGGAAATGAAGAGGTTTGAATGAAATGGTAAGAATATGTACGCTCTACGCTTTTTTCCCTGGGACTGTAGTTCAATTGGTCAGAGCACCGCCCTGTCAAGGCGGAAGCTGCGGGTTCGAGCCCCGTCAGTCCCGATGGATACAAATCCAATAAAAAAATACATCAATTTATCTCTCCATTTTCTGTGAAAGGGAATAGAACATCATTTTATTCCTAACTAGGACCCCCCTTTCTTTATTTCTTTTTTTTCTTTTTCGTTTCACATTTATCATCAAACCAATATGGTAATTTCCATTTCGTCAACTAATGTTGATTGGTGGGAAAGAAACATATGTGGATTAGTATAAATATTAGTAGCGTCCTATTCAGGATTCCAAGAAAAAGAGATACCGTACTGCTAGGCCTGGCTTTTTTCGATTACTCCTGATCTGTGTAATGGAATAGAGTACTCTATATGTTTACCACGAACACACCCACAAATGGAATTTTCACAATACAAAATAAATTGAACATAGTTGATTCGAATACTTTAAGATTCAAAGTATATCCCTTATCTTGCCCCGATTTTGTGTAACTAATTTCAATTACTAATTATTTGAATTTGAAACAATCTATCTCATTCCAATTTCACATTGGACTTTTGATACATGTGTCCTATCCCTAATGCAAGTAGGAGAATATTAATAAAATAAAGATCAAACAAAGATTCCCTCTCGATAATTTTTAGTTTAAGAGAGGAGTCCCGCTGAAGAAAGAACAAACAAACTCTTAAAAAAAAAAAGAAATAAAAAAGGAAAGGAATTCTTGATTGGATCAAGAATCCAATTTTGAATTCGGTATGGATAAAAGATCTTCCGATGTTATACTATTCAATTCTAGACGATGAATCGAGTTGATAGCTCAGATATTGTTATTCATGATATTGATCTGATTCGATATCATCGAGATGTCATTTTTATTATCCCATTGAATTTACCGACGAAAGATTTATCATCTCTATGGGATTAAATCCCGAGTTATTGCGAATTAAAGAGAAATGAAATGATGAGATTATGGAAGTCAATATTCTAGCGTTTATTGCTACTGCACTGTTCATTCTAGTTCCTACTGCCTTTTTACTTATAATTTACGTAAAAACAGTAAGTAAAAGTGATTAATTTAACTTAAACTTGACTTCTTAGTTCTTATCAATGCAATCAAGAAAAAAATGCAAAAGGATTTCCATTTCGTGTCTTAGTCTTCAATGAAATGATCGGACTAGAATCAGCAGATTTCTATGAAATCGGATAGTTTCGTTTGGTAGAAAGAAATAAAAGCTATTTCTTTCTACCAAACTATCTATTATTGTTATTGTAGTATATAAAAATAAAGATACTTTAATATGGATCAATCTACAATATGTATTTTCCTATTCATATATATATCAATCACAGATATGTAATGTACATAGCGCCCCCCAATTTTTTTTTCATCTATTATCTATTTGATTTGTATTGGTTCCAATCAATCTGAAATAATAAAAAAAAAGAAGGACACCTCTTATTCTTCCGAAGATTCAGATTGATATAGATTTATGATTATTTTCAAGACTAATTTCGGTATCATATTAAAAAAAATCAAGTAATCTTTTTAGTATTACGAAGAAGTAGTTGATTAAATAGTTGACAGATGATCCCCCGGTTCTATGAGAAACTTTTTCCAATTTCTAGGAAAACCCAATTGATTTTTAATGTTTGAACCATGATATGAAATGAGTTCAATAAAGCATAAACTCCATTTCGAAACTAATAAACCAAATAAAAAAATAAGTGGTAAGCATAAGCACGTAATAATGTGACTCACCTAAGGCAACGGGAATATCTTATTATGTGTAGTATCTCGTTAGACTTAGACAACCACTATGTCTATCTTGTTTCCCATAGAAAGTGTGTATCCCTTAATATAATAACTAATAACAGAACTCTTTTTGAAAAAAAAAAGGGGGGGATAAAAAGGTTCTGCAGTTCCTCATTGTCTATCTATCTATATATAGATAGATATAGGGTCAATTTCATCGAACTAGAAATTTTAGGAAGAATTTGGTTGGAATCCATTTCTTATTATTTGTATTCCTTTTCCTTTTCAAATATGAACATGGGAATAATTGAAATATTTATTTGATTGAAAGAGTCCTTTCTTTATCTTTATATATAGAATATATATATATATTCTATATATAAAGATATTGGAATACAGTATTCCAATCGAATAGAATTCCGAAATGTAGGTATTTTTTTTTTTAATTCCATTTCTCAATTTCTAAGTTAATTAATGAATTAAAAAAATTGCAGAACCGTCTAGAAAACAATTGATACAGTTTGAGTTTGCTCCCTCAACTAAATTAGTAATATCTTTAAAGTCCACTTCTTCCCCATACTACGAGGGAAAGGGAAAATGTAAAGACTACCATTAAAGCAGCCCAAGCGAGACTTACTATATCCATGTGAATTATGCCCCCTATCTCTATCAATATCAATATGAAGGAATTATTTCTGTTCACTAATACTAATACATAGTTAATATAATAGTTAATAGTGGAATCGCTGGCGCAGAGTCAAAAAAAGGAATTCTGTCCTAACACTATTGACGAAAGAATCCAATAAATCGAACTATAACATCTAACAAGTTCTTATATGATCTCTAGTAGAATCGGAAACCATTGAGCACAAACAAAAATATCCGGAGACACCCTTGCAGGTATTAGGGAAATGAATATTCATAACAGGTAGGAATAAAAAGACCTATATTTTTAGTTGCCCTACATTTCATTAAGTAAAACAAGAATGATCGCTATCTATCGCATACTTCTATTTCCGATTTGATATAATCCTTACCGTCGCCCGATTTTCTCTGTAAAACAATCGGAAAACTGCTTATTAAACTCTTTCACTAGGGGGTTAGCGAAAAGAAAGAATTTTTTTTCTTTCTTTTTTTATTTCTAATATTTTTCGATAATATATTCGAAGAAATGAAAATCTATATAAAATCTATATATATATTTCTATATAGATATATATATATCTATATAATAATTGATTTATATAATTATATAAATCAAAATAAATAAAAAAGAAAAAGAAAACAAATTAGCTATTCAATCTAACTAATATGGAATAATATGGAATAAATGTCATAGCGCTCATAGACTTTCATGAGTCTGTATACAAAGTTTCTTCTACAACTAAAAATGATTCCCTGTCCGACCTATTCCTATCCAATCCAATTCAAGACCCAGTCAGTAAACGGACACTACATTAGTAGTGGAAGTAGTGGAGTGTAGGGGCTATCCTATCCAAATTTACCGATTCCTTTTCACGACTATAATATTTTCTTGAATCCGATACACAAAGATTTACAGCATTTTAGAGAACAAAACCTCCCGATGCTTAGAATTTAGAAGTTTCAAGAGTCCTTTTCCTCCGCTTGCTTCTGCTGTAAAAAAAATTGTCAAGTTTTATATCAGCAAAACCAAATAAGCTATTTCAATTCTTTTGTCGATCAGGCGACACCCGGATTTGAACTGGGGAAAAAGGATTTGCAGTCCCCCGCCTTACCGCTCGGCCATGCCGCCAAAACGATAAAAAATAAACGTAAACTTTCGGTCATAAAAGTCAAAATTCAGGACAAATCAGAACCGTTAACTATTAAATGAAATGTTAATTCATGAACGATTCTTGGATTTGAATCGAAATTTGGTTTTTCCTAATGAGATAAGAAAATCCAAATTGATACATAAAATCAGTATTTTTTTTTTTTTTTAATTTTTAAATAAAACAAAAAAAAAACCTTCTCCATTTCAATTATAACAGCAATTATCAATATATGTAAACCCTAGACCATAAATTATTACACATCTCATCTTATCCGATATCTTCTTATCTGATATCTATAGGGAATTTTCGGGAAATTATCGTGCGTCAATTTTGACAATTTTTCATTAAATCGATTGAATAGAAAATAGAAATTTAACATGACATATGCTGTCCCGAACGAATAGGGCTGCAATAAAGAATAAAGAGAGACCAATATAGATAGCTATAGCACGCGTGTTTCATTTTAATAAATACAAGTACGTACTTCACCCGCATTTTTAAAATTCGCCTAAAAAAATATATCTCTTCTCTGCGAATTCTTTTTTGAACAATTGAAGTCGTGGATAAAGTTAAGTGCTAAAAAAAGAAATTCAATATTGTTGATTATTAGGTCTTTATCTCATCGAACAGATTCTTTTCTTTTTCTGATGTCCGTGTCCAATCGAATTCGAATGTGGAATATCATAATATGGAATGTAATATCATAATAATCATAATAATGGTAGAAATGGAATCCATTTTTTTGTTTTGATATTCTATAAAAAAACCCCATAAGGAAGTCTAGGTGGAATTTTTCAATTCCTTTCCATTTATACTGTTGAAAATGCCAATTTGAATATCCAATTTTATTTATTCTCCTCTATTCATAGGTAGTTCATACATTCTGTATTTGTAGTTAGGTAAAATTGCATATGATTCAGTAAAAAAAAATAGAAATTCCATTATTGCTAAATTGATTCATATGATTCGATGAAGAATGAGAGCAAATAATGGGATATTTTCTATATCTATAAATGGGTAAATTCAAAATAAATGGGAGTGGAAATGGGGGAATGTATACAATACCCGGGTTGAATCAGATACAATTCGAAGGTTTTTGTAGGTTCATTGATCAGGGCTTAACAGAAGAACTTTATAAGTTTCC